ATAGTTGCATTGACAGTTATCTTCGGGCTCAAATCTCTATTGATAGTTACATTTTAAGTGGTAGTCACAATTACAGTGACAGTTACATTTATAGTTATATTTGTGGTGAAGGTGGAAATAGTAGTGAAAGTGAGAGTTCCAATATAAGAACTAGCACGGATGGAAGTGATTTAACTAGAACAGAAAGTTCTAATGATCTAGATGTAACTCAAAAATACAGGCATTTGTGGGTTCAATGCGAAAATTGTTATGGATTAAATTATAAGAAATTGTTGAAATCAAAACTGAATATTTGTGACCAATGTGGATACCATTTGAAAATGAGTAGTTCAGATAGAATCGAACTTTTGATTGATCCGGGTACTTGGGACCCTATGGATGAAGACATGGTCTCTTTGGATCCCATTGAATTTCATTCGGAGGAGGAACCTTATAAAGATCGTATTGATTCTTATCAAAGAAAGACAGGATTAACTGAGGCTATTCAAACAGGCACAGGTAAATTAAACGGTATTCCCGTAGCAATTGGGGTTATGGATTTTCAGTTTATGGGGGGTAGTATGGGATCTGTAGTAGGCGAGAAAATCACCCGTTTGATCGAGTATGCTACCAATCAATTTTTACCTCTTATTTTAGTGTGTGCTTCTGGAGGAGCACGCATGCAAGAAGGAAGTTTGAGCTTGATGCAAATGGCAAAAATATCTTCCGCTTTATATGATTATCAATCAAATAAAAAATTATTCTATGTAGCAATCCTTACATCTCCTACTACTGGTGGGGTGACAGCTAGTTTTGGTATGTTGGGGGATATCATTATTGCCGAACCCAATGCCTACATCGCATTTGCGGGTAAAAGAGTAATTGAACAAACATTGAATAAGACAGTCCCTGAGGGTTCACAGGCGGCTGAATATTTATTCCATAAGGGCTTATTCGATCTAATCGTACCACGTAATCCTTTAAAAGGTGTTGTGAGTGAGTTATTTCAGCTCCACGCTTTCGTTCCCTCGAATCAAAATTCAATCAAGTAAAGCCTTACTTAACTCAAAACTTCAAAAATGAATTCTTTGATTTGTGACGAAAAAGTAGTTATTTAGTTTATAGGAATCAAAGTGAAAATTCGAAGAATGGATTTTTCTTTGGTAACATAAGATGAAATTGTAGAAAGAATCATGCGGAGAATTTTTTTTTACCGATATTCCTGATTAGTAATTAGGAAACCCCTATTAAACAAAATAAAAGAGCAAATTATTTCTTCCACAAAATTTGGCAAGGGGAATAAAATGAATTTCATGCTCCCTTCTTAACAGTACATGTGTATATATAATTCAACTATAGCAAATAGTGGCATAGAGTCTTGCATCTTTCTACATCTCTAGAGGATCTCTAGTTTTACTAAGAATCCCTGTTGTTGGATCGGATTATAACTAACTTTTGGGGAATTTGTACGAAAATCTTTATGAAATTTTATTAAAAAAAATGATAAGACAAGATAATAACTAAAATAATGCAAAAGTCTATTATGATACATATATTTCATGTCGAAAGATGAGTAAGTCCATTTATTTAATTCGACATTCCTCATTCCTTTTCTATATATACTCACGTAGATATTACTTAGTATAATTATCTATGAATTAGTATAATTATAAGATACCTTTTATAACAATCAATAAATAACAGGTAAAAATATTAATATAACAATTAATATAACAATAAATAACAGGTACAAATATTAAGTCGAGGTATCCATCCATTCTATGACAACTCTCACCACCACCTTACCCTCTATTTTTGTGCCTTTAGTGGGCCTAGTATTTCCGGCAATTGCAATGGCTTCTTTATTTCTTCATGTTCAAAAAAACAAGATTTTTTAAATATGCTAGTGCCATCTATTTTTTTTTTTTCAAAACTTAGACTTTTACGATAACACAGCTATCTATTTAGTAGACTAGAGTCTAACATGTGGCTTACTCCAAACATAAGCGATTATACATGCGTAAACATCATATCTGAGGAAATAAATTATAAGTCTTTCAAAATTGAAAATATATAACAGATCGGGCGACGAATGTTTGCGATATAAAATCAATATATCTATATGGATGTAGGTATCTATAGGGAATCATATAAAGGTGATGTGATGTTATTATTTTAGATCTAAGTAATTCATCGAATTACTTAGATCTAAAGTAAAGGTTCACATCAAAATAGTGCTAGTTGATTAGAGTTACTTCGGAAACAAAAAAAGTAAAATAGATTTTTGTTATTCTATCAATTCCAATAAAATGCAACGGCAACGAGATCTAGTATGAATTGGCGATCAGAACGTATATGGATAGAATTTATAAGAGGATCTCGAAAAATCAGCAATTTCTGCTGGGCCTTTATCCTTTTTTTAGGTTCATTAGGGTTTTTATTGGTTGGAACTTCCAGTTATCTTGGTAGGGATTTGATATCTTTATTTCCGTCTCAGCAAATAATTTTTTTTCCACAGGGGATCGTAATGTCTTTCTATGGGATTGCCGGTCTCTTTATTAGCTCCTATTTGTGGTGCACAATTTTGTGGAATGTAGGTAGCGGTTATGATCGATTCGATAGAAAAGAAGAAATAGTGTCTATTTTTCGTTGGGGTTTTCCTGGAAAAAATCGTCGAATCTTCCTCCGATTCCTTATGAAAGACATTCAGTCCATCAGAATAGAAGTTAAAGAGGGTATTTATGCACGTCGTGTCCTTTATATGGAAATAAGAGGCCAAGGGGCCATTCCCTTGACTCGTACCGATCAGAATCTGACCCCACGAGAAATTGAGCAAAAGGCTGCCGAATTGGCCTATTTCTTGCGTGTACCAATTGAAGTTTTTTGAAAAATGAAGTTCAGAATGAATTTAGTTCGTAGCAAGAGGGATAAAACTGAAATGAAAGACTAGTCTTTTTTATAGACCATAGTAATAGTATAACTTAACTGGAATTTCTTCAGAATGCTCATTTGACCCAAAGCAGATGTATACGGAACAGCCAGAAAACTGTCTTTGTCCGAAATTTTGATGCGTATGTAAATCAACTCCACAGTAACAAAAGTGGATTCTTTGTTATTTTCTTTCTGTATTATTTCGAAATTCAAGGATTAACTAATGAATCACAAATAAAAAACTAAAAAACAGGGAATGGATTCATAATAGTATCCATATGACTTGTAATAGAACTTATATTTGATATAAATATTAGTAGTGTAGAGAGTTAACGAATGAAGTGAGTTCATTAAAAAATCAAAGACGAAAAAATGGCAAAAAAGAAAGCATTCATTCCCCTTCTATATCTTGCATCTATAGTATTTTTGCCCTGGTGGATCTCTCTTTCATTTAATAAAAGCCTAGAATCTTGGGTTACTGATTGGTGGAATACTGGTCAATCCGAAATTTTTTTGAATGATATTCAAGAAAAGAGTATTATAAAAAAAGTTATAGAATTAGAGGAACTCTTTCTCTTGGACGAAATGCTAAAGGAATACCCAGAAACACATCTACAAAAGCTTCGTATCGGAATCTACAAAGAAACGATCCAATTGATCAAGATGCACAATGAGGATCGTATCCATACGATTTTGCACTTCTCGACAAATATAATCTGTTTCGTTATTCTAAGTGGTTATTCTATTCTTGGTAATGAAGAACTTGTTATTCTTAACTCTTGGGTTCAAGAGTTCCTATATAACTTAAGCGACACAATAAAAGCTTTTTCTATTCTTTTATTAACTGATTTATGTATAGGATTCCATTCGCCCCATGGTTGGGAACTAATGATTGGTTCTGTCTACAAAGATTTTGGATTTTCTCATAACGATCAAATTATATCCGGTCTTGTTTCCACTTTTCCAGTCATTCTTGACACAATTTTTAAATATTGGATCTTCCGTTATTTAAATCGTGTATCTCCGTCACTTGTAGTGATTTATCATTCAATGAATGACTGAAAAATCTAATGTTTGTTACTTTGTACATAAGTAAAACATTCAAAATTGTACTTATTCCTTCTACCCAGCCCGAAGGATGCCTCCTATATTCAAGTAACATTATTTCAGTAAATAGCAGAATCATGGATAGGGAACTATACTAGGGACCTACCTAATTTTATTGTAGAAATTTTTGGGCTCAATGATTGGACCATGCAAACTAGAAATACCTTTTCTTCGATAAAGGAAGAGATTACTCGATCTATTTCCGTATCACTCATGATATATATACTAACTTGGGCACCCGTTTCAAATGCATATCCCATTTTTGCACAACAGGGTTATGAAAATCCACGAGAAGCAACCGGCCGTATTGTCTGCGCCAACTGCCATTTAGCTAATAAGCCCGTGGATATCGAGGTTCCACAAGCGGTACTTCCTGATACTGTATTTGAAGCAGTTGTTCGAATTCCTTATGATATGCAACTGAAACAAGTTCTTGCGAATGGTAAAAAGGGCGGTTTGAATGTGGGGGCTGTTCTTATTTTACCCGAAGGGTTTGAATTAGCCCCCCCCGATCGTATTTCTCCCGAGATTAAAGAAAAGATGGGCAATCTATCTTTTCAGAGCTATCGTCCCACTAAAAAAAATATTCTTGTGATAGGTCCTGTTCCTGGTCAGAAATATAGTGAAATCACCTTTCCTATTCTTTCCCCGGACCCTGCGACTAAGAAAGATGTTCACTTCTTAAAATATCCCATATACGTAGGCGGGAACAGGGGAAGGGGTCAGATTTATCCCGACGGGAGTAAGAGTAATAATAATGTTTATAATGCTACAACCGCAGGTATAGTAAGCAAAATAATACGAAAAGAAAAAGGAGGATATGAAATAACCATAGTGGATGCAGCGAATGGGCGTCAAGTGGTTGATATTATCCCTCCAGGACCAGAACTTCTTGTTTCAGAGGGCGAATCTATCAAACTTGATCAACCATTAACGAGTAATCCTAATGTGGGAGGATTTGGTCAGGGAGATGCGGAAATAGT